TTTTTCTATAAAAAAAAATGGATTAGACTAAGGTAAGTATCCGTTTTGTTTTTTGTTTCTTCTTTGGATCATAACCAAATAAAAACTTCTCGAATTATCAGAATCCGCAGTACAATCCTCGGTTATTCAACTTAGATAACTTAGATGAAATATTTATTATAGTTCCGTTCGTTGTTATACTACGAAATTCGAATGAAATCGAATCTGATTTCAATATTTCATATCTCTCCTTGTCCAATCCAAACAAAAGGTCCACATCTTTTTTTATAATTAGTCTGTTTTTATTTTATGTTATTTCGTACCGTACAATTCCTTTAGTTTGCGGGATCATTTTCCCCTTACCCTAAGGGTAATGAAAAGAATTATAGAATGGATTGTTAATTATGCCAAGATCTCAGATAAATGCAAATTTTATTGATAAGACCTCTTCAATTGTGGCCAATATCTTATTACGAATAATTCCGACAACTTCCGGAGAAAAAAAGGCATTTACCTATTACAGAGATGGTGCGATTTGATTCTTTTTTTTAGGTCCAGTATTACGAGAAAGAAAAGAGACATAGTTCGAGATAGAAAAAACCAAATTATTAAAATAAACCCACGCTTGGTGAAGGTGAAGTTTGTAGATAGAACAATTCCTTCTGTCGTGTATCCTCGATTGATGCAGCCTCGGATGCTTCAATTGTTGATTTTAGTATTTAGCGAAAGGTTACACCTATGGGTTCCGTATTGCGAGTCAATCCTACTCCACTAGTACCAATAGGCAGCATAGGGGAAGAAGCACTACACCTAGGAATCAACAACATGAAAACTTTGTTATAAATTACCCTTTTCCTTATCGGTATCGGGGCTAACAAGAATGGTTGGGACAACAAACATCCATCTCGTTCGTACTTTGGGTATCCGTATAACCATCAAAGATCGTTGAAGTGACTAATTCCTGGAAATAGGGGGCGTTGAGGACAAAGAAATTGTTGGAGTTACCATTTCCATCTAGTACTAATACAGTTGGTGTTAATAAAAAACCTCTTGCAGGAAGGCTGGCTAGAGATTTCTTGTAAAAATACTAGCTCCTTTCAGTTCATAATGAGAATAGTCAAATTTGAATTTCATGGATTATTTCCCTTAGTACTATGCGCAGAAAGAAGGGAGGAGCCATATGAAATGAAAATCTCACGTACGGTTCTGGAACGGAGATTCTTTGAATAGAATGAACGACCGTAACGGATGTTGGCTCAATCCGAAGGAAATTATGCGGAAGCTTTACAAAATTATTATGAAGCTACGCGACTAGAAATTGATCCCTATGATCGAAGTTATATACTCTATAACATAGGACTTATACACACAAGCAACGGAGAGCATACAAGGGCTTTGGAATATTATTTCCGGGCACTGGAACGAAACCCATTCTTACCACAAGCTTTTAATAATATGGCCGTGATCTGTCATTACGTGCGACTATCTCTACTATAGAAAGAAGAAAAAAAGATCCAATTAACTAGTAAATACTAGAATGAAATAGGTTTTCTACATATGCGTCGTCTAAAGCAACGGTTTTTATCAGCTGTAGCAAGTAAAGAGACTTCACGAGAACCAAAATTAAGAAGAAATGGATAAAGCCTATATACTCCATGGATAAAGGATTGAATTGATAGAGAAAGCACCGTAAAGATCAATTAGCAAGCTATTTGGTCGATAGAGTTAAGAACTGCTTTGCTTACTTATCCCGTGATACAGGATAAAAGTTAGGAATCAAATTATGTAATAGAGTTGATCCACTAAGGTATTGAGCAGCGGTGTAGCATCAGATCCCAAAGATCGTAAGTTCTTTTTTCTTATATTATATTAGGATATTAGGGAGGAAAGTCTTTTTCAAAAATTCTATATCTATATTATATAAATTCCATATATGCAATCGAGATAGTTACCTTTCAGAGAATTCTAACACTATATTTTAACACTATTATATATAGGATATAGGGTCGATCCATACTTCATTCCTCTGAAGGTGGGAGAAAAGATAAAGCTTTTTATTGATCAAAAAATTAGAGTTTTAAACTTATGTAATTAACTTCTTCTGGCTAACCCAACAAAAATGGGATACTTTTATGACAATATGACAAATTTAATTCAATTAACATAAGGTAGATTAAGACGGGGCGCAAGCAAAAAGAATCGATTGTCGAGCCGTATGAGGTAGGAAACTCTCAAGTACGGTTCGAAGGGAAGGAGCTACCTATTCCGACCGGGGAGAACAGGCCATTCTACAAGGTGATTCTGAAATTGCAGAGGCTTGGTCCGATCAAGCTGCTGAGTATTGGAAACAAGCTATAGCGCTTAGTCCGGGTAATTATATTGAAGCACAAAATTGGTTGAAGATCACGAGGCGTTTTGAATAAGACCACTCCCCTTTTTAATTCATTAAAATTAGTTGTTGGATCCATCAATCAAATAAAATAGATCGTGTTCCCATGAAAAGATCCAATCAAGAGTTTCA